ATACAAAAATGAACACATCCACAACAACAGGATTCTACACAAAACCAACATTCGTATTTTAAGAAAGAAGAATTAAATCAATTCACCTTAATTTAATACAACACCTTAATTTAATGTACCAATACTCATTTTATTATTAAACAATAATAAAGATTCCATCCAAAAAATTGGACAAAACCCCATAATCTAACATTAAATCAATTCACCTTAATCCAATGTACCAATACTCATTTTATTATTAAACAATAATAAAGATTCCATCCCCAGTTTTTAATAAATTAAAAAAAACTGGGGTAAAACATGGATAGGGTGCCTGAATAAAAAGGATTATTTTGATAGAATAAAACATGTATGCACTGTACCCCTATTATATTTTTTAGAATTAAACTAAAACCCGGAAGCCCAAAACTTCCTGTGCATCATACACCAAAATATAAAAAGATAAGCTAAATAAGCTACCAGGTTCATACCCTGATCATAGAAGTAAAATCTTCTTCTTTTTAATTTTAAATATAAGAAAAATATTTTTCTTACTCATTATAACTTTTAGAATTATAATTGTTATTAGATCTGAGAGATGATTAGGAATATGAATAGGCCTTGAAATAAATTTAATTTCATTTATTCCTGTACTTTACAGATCTAAGAATAATTCGTCTTCTGAAAGATGTATAATTTACTTTTTAACTCAAAGTTTAGGTTCTATTTTAATACTAATATCTGTATTATTAAACTCTTCCCTCACGTTGACTCCCTTAGTGAGAGAAGAATTATTTAATACAATATTAATATTCAGAATATTAATCAAGCTAGGAGTACCTCCATTCCATTTTTGATTTCCAGAAATTTTAGAGAAAGCAACCTGATCAAATTGCTTTATTTTAATAATTGGACAAAAAATCGCCCCGCTATTCATTTTATCCCATATTATCAACACAATGCCCATTATCATCATCATAATTACTGCTATAACTGGGGCAATTGGCGGGCTTAACCAAACTTCAATCCGTAAAATTATAGGATACTCATCTATTAACCATTTAAGATGAACAATAGCATGCATTAAATATAATAATGAAATATGACCCATATATTGATTAATTTATTCAATCATTACATTAATAATAATTATTATATTACAAGAATATTATTCATTCCACATTAATCAACTCTTAAGACTAAATTCATCATTCATAGAAAAATCACTAATCATCACTTTATTCTTAAGATTAGGAGGAATGCCACCATTCATTGGATTTTTACCAAAGTGATTAGTAATTCAAGCAATAATCACATCAAGATCAATTACTGCCCTTGTAATTATAATTTTATCATCACTAATTACATTATTCTATTATTTACGACTTATTGGATCAACATTATTAATTAATTCATCATCAATAAAATGATATCAGACTAATGAGATAAATAAAAACTTAATTATATTGATGCTTACTATTAATGTCTCTCTCCCTGTAGTTTTAACATTCAGCTTTTAAAGCTTTAAGTTAAATAAACTATTAGCCTTCAAAGTTAAAATTACAGAAATTAATGTAAGCTTTAGCACGCTGCTACTTCAGAATTGCAGTCTGATATCATTTTATTGACTATAAAGCCTAACAAGAGATTTTAATAATCATGAATAAATTTACAATTTACCGCCTATATTTCAGCCATCTTGCTTTATGAATAAATGACTATTCTCAACCAACCACAAAGACATCGGAACCCTGTATTTCTTACTGGGTGCCTGAGCTGGAATATTAGGAACATCATTAAGCTGAATTATCCGTATCGAACTAGGTCAACCAGGCCCATTTATTGGAGATGATCAAATCTATAATGTAATCGTAACAGCACATGCCTTCGTTATAATCTTCTTCATGGTTATACCAATTATAATTGGAGGATTCGGAAACTGATTAGTCCCGTTAATAATTGGAGCCCCTGACATAGCATTCCCACGAATAAATAATATAAGATTCTGATTACTTCCCCCATCCCTTACCTTACTGTTAACATCAAGCCTAGTTGAAAGAGGGGCTGGAACCGGATGAACAGTTTATCCCCCACTATCAAGTAATATCGCCCATAGCGGGGCCTCGGTAGATCTAGCAATTTTCTCACTGCATTTAGCAGGAGTATCCTCCATTCTAGGAGCCGTAAATTTTATTTCAACAATTATTAATATACGACCAGCAGGAATAACCCCAGAACGAATTCCCCTATTTGTTTGATCTGTAGGCATTACGGCCCTCTTATTATTACTAAGACTGCCCGTATTAGCAGGAGCAATTACTATATTATTAACTGACCGAAACTTCAATACCTCTTTCTTCGACCCAGCGGGGGGAGGAGACCCAATTCTTTATCAACATTTATTTTGATTCTTCGGACATCCAGAAGTATATATTTTAATCCTCCCCGGATTCGGACTAATTTCACATATTCTGGCCATAGAAACAGGTAAAAACGAAGCATTCGGAGCGCTAGGAATAATTTACGCAATATTAGCCATTGGTCTCCTCGGATTCATTGTATGAGCCCACCATATATTCACTGTCGGAATAGATGTAGATACACGAGCATACTTCACATCTGCCACAATAATTATCGCAGTCCCAACAGGAATTAAAATTTTTAGATGACTAGCTACCTTACATGGAAGAATATTAACTTATTCCCCAAGAATTATGTGAGCCCTCGGATTTGTATTCTTATTCACTATTGGAGGAATGACAGGAGTAGTACTCGCAAACTCAAGAATTGATATTATTCTACACGACACTTATTATGTAGTAGCGCACTTCCATTATGTCTTATCAATAGGAGCCGTATTTGCAATCATAAGAGGATTTATTCAATGATACCCCCTATTTACAGGACTAACAATAAATCCGCTATGATTAAAAATTCAATTCATAATTATATTTATCGGAGTAAATTTAACTTTTTTCCCACAACACTTCCTCGGACTAAGAGGCATGCCTCGCCGATACTCTGATTATCCAGACAGATTCCTTTGTTGAAATATTATCTCTTCATTAGGAAGAACTATTTCATTAATTGGAATCATCCTACTATTATTCATTATCTGAGAAAGAATAATTTCAAAACGACAAATCTTGTTCCAACAGAGATTAGCAACAAATATTGAATGACTCCAAAAGTACCCTCCAGCAGAACACTCTTACTCTGAAATCCCAATCATTAACTCTTAGCTTAATGTGGCAGATTAAGTGCGATGAACTTAAGATTCATTCATAAAGAGTTATTCTTTCATTAAGAATTGCAACCTGATCAAACTTGGGCACCCAAGACGCCAACTCCCCACTAATAGAACAATTAATCTTTTTCCATGACCACACATTAATAATTCTAATTATAATTACTATCCTTGTAGGATACATAATATCCTCCTTACTAACAAACAAATTAATTAATCGATATTTACTAGAAGGACAAACAATCGAACTTGTATGAACGATCCTCCCAGCCATTACACTTGTATTTATTGCATTACCAAGACTACGAATTCTATACCTAATAGACGAAATCAATAATCCACTCATTACAATTAAATCCATTGGACACCAATGATATTGAAGATATGAATACTCAGACTTTATAAATATCGAATTCGACTCATATATAAAACCAACTAACGAACTAGAAATATCAGACTTCCGACTTCTAGATGTAGACAATCGAATTGTTCTACCAATAAATACACAAGTACGAATCCTAGTCACTGCCGCTGACGTACTTCATTCATGAACAATTCCAAACTTAGGAATTAAAATTGACGGAGCCCCCGGACGACTAAACCAAGGAAGATTCTCAATTAATCGTCCAGGCCTTATATTCGGACAATGCTCAGAAATTTGCGGCGCAAACCATAGATTCATGCCCATTGTTATTGAAAGAGTTAATATAAATCAATTCATAAATTGACTAAAGACTTAATTAATTCATTAAGTGACTGAAACGTAAGTAATGGTCTCTTAAACCAAAACATGGTATTTAACAATTACCCTTAATGAAGAAGTTAGTTTAAACTAAAACATTAGCCTGTCAGACTAAAAATATTATATTTAATACTTCTTATATGCCACAAATAGCCCCATTATGATGAACTACTATATTTTTTACATTCACCTTATCCTTCATTATTATTTTTATAATTCTTCACTTCCAAAACTACTATAGCCCAACTTCGACAAAAACAAATATCAAAAGTACAATGCCTGAGGTAAACTGAAAATGATAACAAATCTATTCTCAACATTTGATCCCGCAACATCAATCAATATATCTTTTAACTGAATCAGAACAATTATTGGAATAAGACTAATTCCTATTACATTCTGAATTACTCCATCACGATACAATATAATTTTCAAAAACATCCACATCAAACTCCACCAAGAATTCCAAGTCTTAATTGGACCCCATAACGCAGGCTTTACTTTAATTTTTATTTCCCTATTCACATTCATTCTATTAAACAACTCGTTAGGACTATTACCTTACATATTCACAAGATCAAGCCATTTAACTTACACGCTCACACTCGCCCTCCCATTATGACTATCATTAATAATTTTTGGCTGAATTAACCAAACTCAACACATATTAGCTCACCTTATCCCAGAAGGGACCCCCACTATCCTAACGCCATTTATAGCATGCATTGAAACAATCAGAAATATTGTTCGACCAGGCTCCCTGGCTATTCGATTAATGGCAAACATAATTGCAGGACATTTAATCATATCTTTACTAGGAAACAATATGTTAAGTACCACAACACAAATAATTCCAATCATTTTCTCTGCACAATTAATATTAATGTTATTTGAAACAGCCGTTTCAGTTATTCAAGCATATGTATTTTCCATATTAAGAACACTCTACACTAGAGAAGTAGCTTATGAGAGCAAATAATCACCCATACCACTTAGTAGATTATAGACCATGACCACTCACTGGATCAATCGGAGCAATAACCCTAACATCAGGAATAATCAGATGATTCCATAAAAATGATATATCCTTATACCTTTTAGGCATCCTAATCTTAGTAATAACAATAATTCAATGATGACGAGATATCACCCGAGAGGGAACATACCAAGGAAAACATACAATTGCCGTAACCAACGGACTTAAATTAGGAATGATTTTATTTATTATTTCAGAAGTATTCTTTTTCATCTCATTCTTCTGAGGATTCTTCCACAGAAGCTTATCGCCAACAATCGAAATTGGAATAATATGACCCCCAAAAGGAATTTTAACATTTGACCCTATACAAATCCCCCTTCTTAACACAATAATTCTTCTATGCTCAGGAATTACAGTAACATGAGCTCATCACAGAATAATAGAAAGAAACCATTCCCAAACAACACAAGCACTCTTTATTACAGTCATCTTAGGAATCTACTTCACTTTACTCCAAGGATTCGAATATTACGAGTCCAGATTTACTATCAGTGACTCAGTGTACGGATCATGCTTTTTTATAGCAACAGGATTCCACGGAATCCACGTTATTATCGGAACAACATTCCTACTCGTATGTCTTATACGACATATTTGATGCCATTTCAGAAGAAAGCACCATTTTGGGTTTGAGGCCGCAGCCTGATACTGACATTTCGTAGACGTAGTATGATTATTCTTATATATTTCAATCTACTGATGAGGTAGTTAACCTTTTTAGTACAAAAAGTATATTTAACTTCCAATTAAAAGGTTTATAATTTAAAAAAGGTAATTATAAAAATCCTAATATCAACAATAATAGCAATCTCAATTTCAATAATTCTAATATTAACATGCACAACAATTTCAAAGAAATCAACTCTAGACCGAGAAAAAATATCCCCGTTCGAGTGCGGATTCGACCCCAAAAGATCATCGCGCATGCCCTTCTCAATCCAATTCTTCCTAATTGCAGTCCTATTCCTAATCTTTGATATTGAAATCGTAATTATTCTGCCAATCATCCTGGTTACAAAAACAGGAAGACTTATTCATTGATCTATTACAATATCAATATTCATCGCCATCTTAATTAGAGGACTCTACCACGAATGAAATAATGGAGTACTAGAATGAACAAACTAATAGAAAAAACGGGAATGTAGTTAAAAATAACATTTAATTTGCAATTAAAAAGTACTATTTAAGTCTTTCTCAAGTAATGAAGTAATAAATACATTTAGTTTCGACCTAAAATAAAGAGAACAATTCTCCTTACTTATTTTATTAATTGAAGCCAAAAAGAGGCATTTCATTGTTAATGAAATAAATGATTCAAAAATCCAATTAAAAGAGAATGAGGTACTAAAAGAAGCTGCTAACTATCTTTTAAAGCGGTTAGACTCCGTTTTTCTCTTATATTCATATAGTTTATTAAAAACATTTCATTTTCAATGAAAAAAAGAAAGACACTTTCTACGAATAATTATTCAAGAAGAAAAAATCTTATATAGGCATCTTCAATGCCCTGCTTTAAAATTAAGCTACTTGAACCTTAAATAATAAAAAACACAATCATTAATAAATAAATTAATATAAAAATCTTAACATTATTATACTGATAAAAACTAGCAACCCGACTAAATAAAGAACTTACTATTAACGGAGACTTAGAAATTAAAAACTCTCCCCAACCATAATCCATTATCCTAATATAATTATTAGACAAATATAAGAAATTACCGTAAACCATCCTAGTTCTTAAAAAAGTCAAAAATCATATAGATCTTATAAAAAAACCAAAAATTAACCCCAACATCAACTTACCTCGACTAGAGAGTTTAAAGCCAATTCAAGCACCTAATAAAATAAAAATCAAAGGCATAATCTTTATATGAAATGGAAAAAAAACTAAACAAGGAACGGAAAATACCAATCAACATAACATACTCCCACTAAAAATAGCTAACAAAGAAAGAACAACCATCGACTTCATTATAATCCTGTCCTCAGAGTAAACCTGACAAGAATACATATTTAACCCTCTAAACAAACAAAAATTCACAGAACGAAAAGTATAAGAAACCGTAGTACCAACAGAAATAAAAAAGAATAAATAAATAAAAAAATTACCCATAGAACTCGTTATTATCTCAATAATAATGTCCTTAGAATAAAATCCCGCCATAAAAGGAAACCCACAAAGAGATAAATTAGAAATACAGAAACAAGCACAAGTAAAAGGAAGATTATTAATAATACCCCCTATATAACGCATGTCCTGAGAATCACTTATACAGTGAATCATAACCCCAGCACATATAAATAAAAGAGCTTTAAAAAAAGCATGAGTCAATAAATGCAAAAATGCTAAAATAGGAAACCCCAGAAACAAAATAGACATTATTAAACCAAGCTGTCTTAAAGTAGACAAAGCAATAACCTTCTTCAAATCATATTCAACATTAGCTCTAAGCCCTGCCATAGTTATAGTTATTAAAGACAAACCTAAAACAAATAAACAATTCACATTAAGTAATAAATCAGAAAACCGAATTAACAAATAAACACCCGCAGTAACTAAAGTCGAAGAATGAACTAAAGAAGAAACAGGAGTAGGAGCCGCCATAGCGGCAGGCAATCAAGAAGAAAAAGGAATCTGAGCTCTTTTAGTAAAACCCGCCAAAACGACTAAAGAAACTAAATAAATGCCCCAATAATCCCACATACCCACATAATAAATATAATGCCATCTACCATAATTTAATATCCAAGAAATAGACAACAAAATAGCGACATCCCCAACCCGATTAGCCAAAATAGTCAACATCCCAGCAGAATAAGACTTAAAGTTCTGAAAATAAATAACTAAACAATAAGAAACAAGCCCAAGACCATCCCAGCCAATCAAAATTCTAATCAAGTTAGGACTAACAACTATTATCATCATTGATATAACAAATAGAAAAACCAAAAAATAAAAACGAACCCTTCTTTTATCAGAAATTATATAACTTTCACTATAATAAATAACCATAGAAGAAATTAAAAAAACACAACTAACAAAAACTAAAGATATTCAATCAAACAAGAAAGTTATAGTTATATTACATCTTACAAAAGATAAAAACTCCCAGTCCAAAAACAAAACATAATCATTAATTAAAAAAAAACAACCCAAAAAAAATAATAAAATTCTTATTATAAATAAAAACAATCTTCCTAAAAAATAAACAGAAACTTTATTTAACAAGATTTGGGGTTTATAAATAACACCTACAATTCCACAAATTACTATTCTCAATTAAACTACCCAAACCTAAATTCACAAAACAAAAATATCACACTTAATAATCAATAAATTTAAAGGCAATAAATGAAATATAATTAAAACATACTCACGCAAAGAATTAGGCCCAAAAGACATTCTAGCAGAATAAAAAGAGCCATGTTGAACATAAGAATATAAATAAATTCTATAACAACATCTCAAAAAAGATGAAAGACCTAAAAAAATAAAACTTAAAGAATTCCAACCCATTAATCTATTAATCAATATAATCTCACCTAACAAATTTAAAGAAATAGGGGAAGCCATATTATTAACTCTTAAAATAAACCAAAATAAAGATAAAGAAGGCATAAAAACAATCAAACCCTTATTAACAATAAATCTACGTCTACCAACACGCTCATAAATAATATTAGCCAAACAAAACAAACCAGAAGAACAAAGACCATGGCCAATTATTAAGATTAAGGATCCACATAAGCCCCAAATATTTATAGAAAAAATACCACACAAAACCAAACCTATATGAGCCACTGAAGAATAAGCAATTAAAGACTTAATATCAACCTGGCACATACATAAACAACCAACCATAAAAGACCCATAAAGACTCAGGCCAATCCAAAAATAATTATAATTAACAGAATAATCATACATAAAAAACAAGACACGTATAAGGCCATAGCCCCCTAACTTAAGTAACACCCCCGCCAAAATTATAGAACCTGAAATAGGGGCCTCAACATGAGCCCTCGGAAGTCAAAAATGGACAAAAACTATAGGCATCTTAATTAAAAAAGCAAAAATCAAAGACAAATAAAGAAAGAAATTAAAATCCAAAGAAATCAAAAAATAAAATAATCCAAAAGAAACCCTCTGAATATAAAAAATTCTCAAAAGCAGAGGCAAAGAAGCAAACATTGTATAAAACAATAAATAAAATCCCGCCATTAAACGCTCAGGCTGATAACCCCAACCAAAAATCAAAAATAAAGTACAAACCAAAGAAGACTCAAAAAATACATAAAACAAAAATAAATTAGAAGTCACGAAACAAAAAACTAAGCACATCAAAAGCAAAACATTAACCAAAAGAAATTCAACATCATGATTTCCCTTAATATAAATAACATATCTAGCAACAATTATTAAAAAAACAATCCAAAAACTTAAAAATACTATACACATAGACAAAATATCCCCACCAAAAGAATATCTTAACATTCCAATATAAGGAAGAAATCAAAAAACATTAAAATAAAAAAACAGGCCCAAAATCAAATAAACACAAACATGCCACCATATACCTAATAAACAAATAGGGATCAAAAAGAACAAGAAGAATAACATTCTTACCATCCTAAAATTGAAAGTCTTCTAATCCCATCGTTACCATGACAACGAATAATAGTAACCAAAATACCTAAACCAACAGCACCCTCACATACAGAAAAAGTCAAAAAAACCAAAAGAAAATAATAAGATAGCCCAAAAAAAGTTAAAAACAAGAAAAACAAAAAATACAAAGACAAAACCAAAAACTCTAAACTTAACAAAGTTAATAAAAGATGCCTACGCATAGAACAAAAAATAAACAAACCAGAAAAAACCATAAATAAAAGACCTAAATAATACATCAAATACACTAGTTTTAATAGTTTAAATAAAAATAATGATCTTGTAAATCATAGATAGAAATAATCTTTAAAACTTCAGAAAGAAGCAATACACTTATCATTAATCCCCAAAATTAACATTTTTAATAAACTACTTACTGAAATACTAATAATAACCTCAATAATTACAAGAATAATATTCAGAACAACAAAACACCCTTTAAGAATAGGACTAACTTTAATTATTCAAACAATCCTAGTATCAATAATTACCGGATTAATTATTAATATATTCTGATTCTCCTACATCTTACTAATCTCTATACTAAGAGGAATACTAGTACTATTCATTTACATAACAAGAGTAGCATCAAACGAAAAATTTCAAACATCAGTCTCAATAAGATCAATCACCGCCATGGCCCTCATATCCTCCATCATCCTCCTCTTCATTGTGGATCAATTAAAAACAAAAAGAATATGATCCACAATGAAGAAGGATATAATAAGAAATGAACAGATAATATCCTTATTAAAACTATTTAGCATACATAATATATGAATTACTATTATACTCGTAAGATACCTGTTCATCAGTATAATTACTGTCTCTTATGTTGTAAACGTGCATGATGGCCCATTACGGACAAAAAACTAATGAACAAGCCCCTACGAAAAATTCACCCACTAATTAAAATTATAAATAATTCACTTATTGACTTACCTGCCCCGTCTAGAATTTCCCTTTGATGAAACTTTGGATCATTATTAAGAATATGCCTCATAATTCAAATTATTACAGGGGTATTCCTAGCCATACATTATACAGGAGATATTGAACTTGCTTTCAAAAGAGTAGTCCATATTTGTCGAGACGTAAATAATGGATGGCTACTCCGTAGCCTCCATGCAAATGGAGCTTCATTATTCTTTATTTGCCTCTACTTACATATCGGCCGAGGAATTTATTATGGATCATATAAACTTATAATAACTTGAATAGTAGGAGTTGTAATACTTTTCCTAATTATAGGAACTGCATTTCTTGGTTATGTATTACCATGAGGACAAATGTCCTTATGAGGAGCAACAGTTATTACTAATTTACTCTCAGCCGTCCCATATCTAGGAAATGAATTAGTTAAATGACTATGAGGGGGTTTCTCAGTCGATAACGCAACATTAACCCGATTCTTTGCTCTTCACTTCCTCCTCCCCTTTATTATCGCTGCATTAACCATAATCCACCTATTATTTTTACACCAAACAGGCTCCAGAAACCCCTTAGGGTTAAAAAGAAATCTAGATAAAATTCCCTTCCATCCATACTTTTCAATTAAGGATTTGATAGGAGTAATTATCACTATAATACTTTTTATTTTATTAAATCTCTGAGAACCACGAATCCTAGGAGATCCAGAAAACTTTATCCCAGCAAACCCACTCGTAACTCCCGTACATATTCAACCAGAATGATACTTCTTATTCGCCTACGCTATTTTACGGTCAATCCCTAACAAATTAGGAGGAGTTACTGCAATAGTCTCCTCAATTCTAATCATTGTAATTCTTCCATGAACAAACTTATGCAAATTTCAAGGATTAAAGTTTTATCCCGTAAATCAAATCTTATTCTGATCTTTAGCAGCAATTTTATTATTATTAACCTGAATTGGAGCCCGCCCTGCCGAAGAGCCCTACATTCTAACAGGACAGACCCTCACAGTCATATACTTTATATACTTCTTAATCAATCCCATATTTCTAAAAACCTGAGATAAAATTATCTAAAGTAGTTAATTAGCTTATTCCAAGCGTATATTTTGAAAATATAAGAAAAAGGTTAAACCCTTTATTAACTTTATTAATTCACCTAAAAGTGTGCAAGTATCCTCCCTGTACACATGATAATCTTATTATTAATTCACTTAAAAGTGTGTTAGTAAGCAGAGTTTATAAACATGAATAAAATAAAACCTAAAAAAAACATCAAGTAATTTAAAGAAAGAGGTAAGAATAACTTCCAAGTTAAATACATTAACTTGTCATAACGATACCGAGGCAAAGTCCCCCGAACCCAAATAAATATAAAAACAACAAAAGTAATCCTAATAAAAAATATAATAGATCCCAAATCACATCCCAAAAAAATAATACAACTCAAAAGTCTTATAAAAATAATATTCATATACTCTGACAAAAAAATAAAAGCAAATCCACCTCTTCTATACTCAACATTAAATCCAGAAACCAACTCAGACTCCCCCTCAGCAAAATCAAAAGGAGAACGATTAGTTTCCGCTAAACAAGAAGAAAACCAACAAAAAAATAAAGGAAATGAAAAAAAAATAAATCAAGCATAATGCTGGTACTTTATAAAATCAATAAAATTAAAACTATAAATAAAAACAATCAAACAAATTATAATCAAAGCCATTCTTACCTCATAAGAGATAGTCTGAGCGACTGAACGAAGGCCGCCTAAAAGAGCATAATTAGAATTAGATCTTCAACCTGACAACAGCACTCCATAAACCCCCATCCCAGTACAACACAAAAAAAATAAAACACCAAAACTAAATTCATAAACATTAACTAAAAAAGGAAAAAGAACCCATATGACAAAAGACAAAAACAATATAAAAACAGGAGTAAAATAATAAATTAAAAAATTAGAAAAATAAGGATAGGTTTGTTCTTTAAAAAATAACTTAATCCCATCAGAAAAAGGTTGTATGATCCCTATATAGCCCACCCTATTGGGACCCTTACGAAGCTGGATATACCCTAAAACCCTGCGCTCCAATAAGGTTGTAAAAGCAACCGACACTAAAACACAAACCAAAATTAATAAATAAGAAATCATAAAAATTACTACTTGTAGAACAATCTACATAAATAAATTCTAAATCTACTGCACTAATCTGCCAAAATAGCAATATCAATCAATAACAAAAAATTATTCCATGAATTTGGTCCTTTCGTACTAAAATACATTATAAAATTATGGATAGAAACTGACCTGGCTTACGCCGGTCTGAACTCAGATCATGTAAAACTTTAAAGGTCGAACAGACCTAGTTATTAAGCTGCTACACCTAACACTAATTTTAATCCAACATCGAGGTCGCAAACTTCCTCATCAATATGAACTCTCCGAAGAAATTACGCTGTTATCCCTAAGGTAACTTAATCTTCTAATCATTACTAATGGATCAAAAAAACAATAACCCTTGAAAAAGAATAATGGAAGTTAAAAGAATTCCACAATCACCCCAATCAAACAAAATCATTGAATAATAATAAATAATTCACCAAATCATTATACCTAACAAACTGTAAAGATCTATAGGGTCTTCTCGTCCTATAAAAACATTTTAGCTTTTTAACCTAAAAATTAAATTCATAAATTAAATTAAAGAAAGTTATTACTTCATCCAACCTTTCATACAAGCCCTCAATTAAAAGACAAATGATTATGCTACCTTAGCACGGTTAGAATACCGCAGCCATTCAACCCCTCATTGGGCAGGCCAGACCTTATATAAATATCCTAAAAGGACATGTTTTTGTTAAACAGGTGAGCAATAAAATTGCCGAGTTCCTATAATTTAATTATAATAAATACTAATTTAATCATTATTCCATGAACAAAATCATTAAATTCACTATCCAAATAAAATTCTAAACCTAAAAAAATAAATCATAGTAATAATTATTCTATAACGAAATCCATGATGGCTGACTTCAAGCCCACAAAATTACTAATATAACCATAATTATAGAATTAATATCAAGCTTATCCCTGATAATATTAACTTTAAAAATTGAAATAAAATATAATTATCAAACACAAATAAATAAAGTCTAAATTAAATTTAATTCTTTGAAAACCAGATATTTAAAAACGAATAACATATCATTACTAAAGTTAAATTATAAATTACTATAAAACGTAAACTAACATTTAACTTTATCTCTTCTAATTTCGGGATATATATATAAATATAATAATTTAATTAACCCTGATACAAAAGGTACACTAAATTAAAATTACTTCTAATTAATTTTATTAAATTTCCCTCACAGTACTCATACATTATAATTAAAATCATTATTTCATTAAAAAATACTACAAAATAAGTTATTTCTAATAAAATTTTTATAAAAGAAAGAATAATAATCATAAAACTTCAAGATATGTTGAATCGCACAACCAAATTATTAATGTAAATAATAATGCCTACTATAGACTAAACCTTGATAAAATCTTTCTAGGCCCATCTTCCGATAAACCTACTTTGTTACGACTTATCTCACCTTTAATTAAATGAGAGTGACGGGCGATGTGTACATAATTTAGAGCTAAAATCAATTCTATATTCTAATAAAACTTACTTTCAAATCCTATTTCAATAAAATTTACATATTTATCTCCATAAATAAATTCAATGTAACCCACCTCTTCTTTATCACAGCTGCACCTTGACCTGACATTAAATTCATAAAAATTAAAGAAAATATCCTAATAAAACATTCAATGACAGAGGTATACAAACAAAGATAAAGTAAAATTTATCGTGGATTATCAATTACAGGGCAGGTTCCTCTGAAAAGACTAAATTACCGCCAAATTCTTTTAATTTAAAGATCTAAACTATTAATACTAAGATCACTAATTTTACAATTCATAATAATAGGGTATCTAATCCTAGTCTTATATTGAACTTTCGTATTTCAATCACAATTAATTATATTACATCAAATAATAATTCCACCTAAAAATCTAAAAATTACATAAAAACAAAAACATCAAATACAGATCGAAAAAATTTACTTGCTTCAATTGTATAACCGCGACTGCTGGCACAATTCTGAGTCAAAGCTCATAAAATTAACTAATTCTAGAATTTCCTAAAAATCAAAACAAAAAACTGCGAACATTTAATATCCCCTTTTAGAATTCATGCGTATCACACAAAAATTTACATGTTAAAATTACTTTAAAGCAAATTTGATGAGTTAGAATCAAACTCCTGAAACCCATAATATACAATACTGGCACATTATCAATATTCCTCCCCCCTCTCGGCCTCCCCACGCGGGGCGTGGCGTCCCCCTCTCGGGCGGCGTCACTTTTACTGTAACATATATAGATGGGATATTAAATTGTAACTAACTATTAAATATTTTACATGGTTAAACTGTATCTATAAATAAGATTATTCCTATCTCGTAGAACATTAATTTCCAACCACAAAATCTATGACGATTAAATTGAATGTTATATCCTCTTGTTTCTACTTGAAGTAGAAACTATATCTAGGCTTTGCCCGTGCAATACGTATATCCCAGGAATTATATATTCATGAGTGTCCCCTATTCAGGAAATATTTACATACCACTAGCGCTCCTCTCTCCATAGACTCTCCTCTCTCCCTACTTCCATATACTGTGTTCTACCATGTCTCCCTAAATAGTATCATACCCGGATAGGATTGGGGGGGGGGGGNTTCTATATCTGATATAGATTACATTTATATAAAATCATATAAATATAAAGATTAAATAAGAAAACTTAAGTAATCCCCATAGAGCATACCAAAATTAATTGATAAATATGACTAAAAGTCATCATAAAATGCTCTAAAAAAACAAAAATTCAAAATTAATTTTCTACATTTTATATTACATTATTTACAATCTCGGTACTATAAGAAATCAAATTCGCCCGTAATTACAAAAATAATAAATTTCAATGGAAGAATCTTTCTTTTCAGTCCCAAAAAGAAGCTCTCGGTACCTTAAAATACCCTCTAAGCCATTTAGCGACAACGAAAAAACCCGGAATTACTAAAAAAACAAACAACACAAATAATTCCAGAAAAAACAG